GAGCGAACCAGCCTATCCTCTGTATGGGGCTTACGCGGTGGTTGGAACAGAGACACATTTGGTTGTAAATTCCAATGTGGCGGATAAAATAATATATCTGCACGGGCCAATCAATAGTTCAAGTCACACACTCCCATAATCCATTTTCTCTTCGGAGAATCCACTTCAACTATTCATATCAAATATATAATACAATATTGCGGAGTTGAAGGTAAATATCCAAATGAATGTCTTATTTATTTTTATTTTCAATAATCCATATTTCTAGCAATGAAATACTATTGTTCCTCCCCAAAATGATATATGATTGATTACAAATATCTACGGCCTGTCTTCTCTATAAAGGACCAGAAATACCTTGCTTACGTATCATTAGGAAATGCATTAACATAAATACGGCAGTAAGCAGAGGCAATACAAAAGTGTGTAAACTATAAAAACGAGTCAAAGTAGATTGACCCACACTAGCACTTCCGCGTAATAACTCGACCAAGGGGGATCCTATTACAGGAATAGCGTCAGGCACGCCTGTCACGATTTTTACTGCCCAATAACCAATTTGGTCCCGAGGTAAGGAATAACCAGTTACACCAAAAGATGCGGTCAATACAGCCAGAACCACACCTGTAACCCAAGTCAATTCGCGAGGTTTTTTAAACCCACCGGTGAGATACACACGAAATACGTGCAAGATCATCATTAAGACCATCATACTTGCCGACCATCGATGAACTGATCGGATTAACCAACCAAAGTTAGCTTCAGTCATTATGTATTGAACCGAGGCAAAGGCCTCGGTAACGGTCGGTCGGTAGTAAAAAGTCATAGCAAACCCCGTAGCTACTTGTACTAAAAAACAAGTAAGCGTAATCCCTCCTAGACAATAAAATATGTTGACATGAGGGGGAACATATTTACTAGTTATATCATCTGCAATCGCCTGAATCTCGAGACGCTCTTCGAACCAATCATATACTTTATTGAGATAGGTAAACCAAGGGGACTCCCCCTCTTAGAACCGTATATGAGAATTTCATCTCGTACAGCTCAAACGGAAACACCCAAATACTGGTTGCAACGGATATGTAATAGAAAGTTTAAAACTTCTTATCACTTCTTATCCCTGATTCAATCTTCTCTCTGAAGATACGAAGGACCAAAAACCCCGAAGCTCCTCTTTGTGATGATAATGCCAAAATATCAAGTCGGCTCATTCGTCTTTATGTTGATCGTTACAGGCCTCTTGAATCTTCTCTTTCCCTATTTTATTTTATTTATTTTGAGTTGTTTTGTTGTTTTTCTTTGTGTGTAATGTGGATTTACTTTTGTTTTTTATTATTGATAGGAATTCTCTTGTTGAGACCCTATGAATCGATTGAAACCTCAGATTCATACTAGAACCACGATGATTCAATAAAGCCCCCAAGCTAAGCCCAAAGGTTCTCTGAGTAAGAACCATTTGATTATCACTTATTCAATGAATAGATGTAATGACTCAAAATCCAGAGAAACATTTGTCCTTTGGTCAAAATATAAGCATAAGCGGGATTTTGAACGAAGAAAAACCCTTCGATTTAGAATTATCACTCTTTCCCATTTTTTGAGTCCGGTCGCGAGGTCTGAATAGTAGGTATGAATCATAGTGCAAATATTTCTTGATCTATTCCATGGATTCCGTGCTCCAGATATTAGAATGAATATCCGACGAGGTAGAACCATCTCGATAGAGATGACAGACCCATTCTCTGTACTATCAATAGGATCAATTATAACAAGTCACACACTCATATTCCGGAAATACCGAAACAAAGGAATTCCACGGTCGAACTACCAGAATGCCCTAGAAATACGAATCCTAAGTAATTCATTTTGGATTGAAAAGCCGGGACTTCGTGGTTCTTATGGACCTAATTCATTGAAATTCCGTCCAGTAAAACGGAAGAATTATAAATCTCCAAAATAATACATAGGAATACCGCAAATAAAGCCATTGCGACACCCATCAAAGGGGTAGTTCCCCATCCAGGAGCTACTTTACCATATTCCGAATTCAATGGTTTCAATAAAGCCCCTACTGTTGTTCGTCTTGGACCAGATCTAGAACTACCCTCAACGGTTTGTGTAGCCATAAATACTATTGCATTGGTTGAGATCTGTTGACTTTGTATACCATTCCGTTGTAAATAAACGATCTTATCATAGATCCATTGTGGTCTTGAAATTATATAATCATGGAAACAGCAACCCTAGTCGCCATCTTTATATCTGGTTCACTTGTAAGTTTTACCGGGTACGCCTTATATACCGCTTTTGGGCAACCCTCTCAACAACTAAGAGATCCATTCGAGGAACACGGGGACTAGTTGAAGTAATGAGCCTCCCTAGTTGAAGTAATGAGCCTCCCCATAGGGAGGCTCATTACTTCAATTGAGATAGAGATAATGAAAAATCATTTCACCTTTTTAGTGGGAACCTTAGGTGGTTCTCGAAAAAAGATAGCGAAAAAAATGATCCCTAGAGTCGAGACTAAGAGGAATGTATAAACCAATGCTTCCATAGATTCGATCGTGGTTTACAATTATAGCTTCCACACCTGTTCATTTGGGATCCGCTCCCAGATAAGATAAAGAAAGGACAAGAGTCAAAGAAAAGACGGTGATTCAAATCAAGATTTCTCTGGTACCCGTACCCTATGTCAAATCAAAAAAATAAAAGAGAGGCGAAAGATACCAGAGCAATGTTGTCTCAGACTACCTGTCTCCTTGTAGTTGGATCTCCAAGTTTTTGGAATGCCCCAAATTCTACTTGAGCATCCAAATCTGGGTCAATACCAGCAAAAACATCTCTGAACAAGGTTCTAGCACCATGCCAAATGTGTCCGAAAAAGAAGAGCAAAGCAAATGAAGCATGTCCAAAAGTGAACCAACCCCTTGGACTGCTACGAAAAACACCATCAGATTTCAAAGTAGCACGATCTAATTCAAAAATTTCACCCAATTGAGCCCGTCTAGCGTATTTTTTCACAGTAGCGGGATCACTATAACTGACTCCATTGAGTTCGCCGCCACAGAACTCAACAGTTACACCTACTTGTTCGACACTATACTTTGATTCTGCCCTTCTAAAAGGAACATCGGCTCTCACAATTCCGTCTCCGTCTACCAAAACTACTGGAAATGTTTCAAAAAAAGTAGGCATACGACGTACAAAAAGCTCACGGCCTTCTTTATCTCTAAAGATAGGATGTCCTAACCATCCAACAGCTATTCCATCCCCGTTGTCCATTGAACCCGCTCTGAATAATCCCCCTTTTGCTGGATTATTGCCGATGTAATCATAAAAAGCTAATTTTTCGGGAATTTTAGACCAAGCTTCTGATAAACTCTGATTTTCGGCTAGCCCGGCGCTAACTCTTCGATATATTTCTTGCTGGAAGTATCCTTGATCCCATTGATAACGAGTGGGACCAAATAATTCAATCGGGGTCGTTGCGGAACCATACCACATAGTTCCAGCAACAACAAAAGCTGCAAAAAAGACAGCAGCGATACTACTAGAAAGGACAGTTTCAATATTACCCATACGTAATCCTTTATATAGACGTTGGGGCGGACGAACACTAAGATGGAAGAGGCCCGCTAATATGCCCAATGTACCTGCTGCAATATGATGAGAGGCTATTCCTCCCGGAACAAAAGGATCAAAACCTTCTACGCCCCACGCGGGATTTACAGATTGTACTTTTCCAGTTAGTCCATAAGGATCGGACACCCATATTCCAGGACCATACAAGCCTGTTACATGAAATGCGCCAAACCCAAAGCAAGCTACCCCGGAGAGAAATAAATGAATTCCAAAGATCTTGGGCAAATCCAAAGATGGTTTTCCTGTACGCTCATCACAGAATATTTCTAGATCCCAATACGTCCAATGCCAAATAGCTGCCAAGAAGCACAAGCCAGAAAACACAATATGTGCCCCGGCCACACCTTCGTAACTCCAAATACCCGGATTCGTTATAGTCCCTCCTGTGATACTCCAACCGCCCCATGAATTGGTTATTCCTAAACGAGTCATGAAGGGTATAACGAACATACCTTGTCTCCACATTGGATCAAGAACGGGGTCAGAGGGATCAAAAACCGCTAATTCGTATAGGGCCATCGAACCGGCCCAACCAGAAACTAGAGCTGTATGCATTATATGGACAGAAAGCAACCGACCGGGATCATTTAATACAACGGTATGAACACGATACCAAGGCAAACCCATGGAAATACCCCTTTATCAAAGAAAAATAGACACTATGTGACTTTATCGCATTGGAAAAGACTATGCTTATGCTATGGACTTACCCTTTTCAATGGATTATCTCGGAGCAAGGGTGAATATTTATTCCATTCCGTTGGTAATAACGGAACAATTCTGTTCGTAGGAACAAAGAGAAGCAAATCTATTCTATACCCGATAAGTACCAATACGCAATGGGGGGATTGGTCCCATTTTCTATGAGCGAATGCATATATACTTGTTCATCATTTGAACAGCCCGGCCCGTTCATAAGAATTTTTCTTTATTAATTCCGTCTTATTCGATAAACTTTCCAATCTATGGATAAAATCCGAAAAACAGCAATATTATGAAAATAATAAAAACCCATTGTTACGTTTCCACATCAAAGTGAAATATAGTACTTAATCCCTTTTTCTTTCATTTAATGCCTATTGGTGTTCCAAAAGTACCTTTTCGGATTCCTGGAGAGGAAGATTCAGTTTGGGTTGACGTATAGTGCGACTTGTCGGACATATTGGGTCATATGGGATTTCCCCGTTTTCTCCCCCGATCGAGATATCCTCTGTTTCACCCAAGAAAGATTGATTGATTGAACCCTCAATAATTTGGAGCGTGAAGTGCAATTAGAGCAATTTATTTGGGGGATCCGTATTAATATTTTCAATTAGAAGAATTTATGGTTGGCTTGGTTGGACCAATAAAATGAAGTATCCAGGCTCCGTTCATAAAACGCCCAATTGGTAAAATATGTATGATTACCATTTGTATCATAAATGATTCCTATTTATACCATATGAGCGATCTCAAACTGCTAATCAACGGAGTAATATGATGACTCCATCGAATGTTTGTATTTGGCGGAAGACATGAAATGAATTGAAAAAAAAAAAGAAGTCTTAGCAAACAAAAGAAGTGGTATTGGGATCACTTGTCCTATATGTGCAAATTGAGATCGGGTAGATCTTTACCCGGAGTAGAGCATAAACCTAAAAGAATTGAAGAGGCCCATTCAGGAACAAGAAAATGACATCGTAATTTGGATTGGATTTCGATGAAACAATATATCAATGAGAGGTTAGGTTAGTTCGATAAGTTTAGTGAGTTCTTTTTTATGGGGAAGTGCGTCAAAACCCATCTTTCTTGAAAAACCGAAGAAAAAGTTCCTTCGTTAGGAGTTAGAAAAACCCTACTATGAAAAAAGAAAATCAAGAGGGCTGGGATCGATACATTGATTCTTTTTTTTCGCAATTTTTTTTGAACCGTATGCATCCAAAGGTGCGTGTACGGTTCCTAAGGGATACAATTTTGTCCTAATCAACCGACTTCATCGAGAAAGAATACTTTTTTTAGGCCAACACGTTGATAGCGAGATCTCGAATCAACTTATTGGTCTCATGATATATCTCACTATAGAGGATGATAGCAAGGATGTTTATTTGTTTATAAACTCTCCCGGCGGATGGGTAACACCCGGAATAGCTATGTATGATACTATGCAATTTGTGCAACCAGATGTACATACAATATGCATGGGATTAGCCGCTTCAATGGGATCTTTCATCCTGGTCGGAGGAGAAATTACCAAACGTCTAGCATTCCCTCACGCTTGGCGCCAATGAGTTTTTTATTTGAGAGAAAAAAGAAGACTATGCCTTCGCCATATAGAATATGAATAATAAGTAATAATAGCATGGCACTTCGAGTTCGATATGAACAAACCATTATTGTTTTTTCATAAGATTCCGTATCGAGAGAGTAGTATGAGACAAAAGGTATTTCCGATTTGATCTTATCTATCGGGGGTTCATTTCAGCGTCACAAACTTTTTTGTTTTCACACCAGAGGCTTCTTTCCAATATTTATGTTATGAAAGAGTATAGTATTAAAATGAAAAAAAAAAAAAACAAGATCATTTTTTCCTTATTTGATCGGATCAAAAAGAAACTTTGGGATTGCTAAATCACAGACGAGATAAATATATAAAGCAACGGAACCATCATAGTATTTTTTAACTCTCCCAAAAGGAAGGGTGGTAAATGGATCATTTAACGATCTGGGTCTGATAGATCCTATGTTTTCTCTTTCTTCAATGGAAGGGGAAAATTCCATTCTAGAGCCGTATGCAATGCGCAAAAAATGCCTGTACGGTTGTTCAATTCTATCTTTTTTTCTTGTTCTTAATTCTTTATCTCTTTCCTTCGCCCGATCGCGCGAGATAGAGGAAGCATTCATTATGTTATATCATCAGGGTAATGATCCACCAACCTGCTAGTTCTTTTTATGAGGCACAAACAGGAGAATTTGTCCTGGAAGCGGAAGAACTGCTGAAACTCCGCGAAACCCTCACAAGGGTTTATGTACAAAGAACGGGCAATCCGTTATGGATTGTATCCGAAGACATGGAAAGGGATGTTTTTATGTCAGCAACAGAAGCCCAAGCTCATGGAATTGTTGATCTTGTAGCGGTCGAAAATACCGGGGATTTCACGTAAATCCGTGATTCCATTTCATTTCGAACCATAATTATAATTGAATGAACTGTGAGTTGATATTTTATCCTCTTACCGAGGTAAAATGGGGTAAAATATTCAATGAAATGGAAGTAATTCATAATCATCCGGTTAGGATCGATCTAAACCAGCCCATTCTGTATATGATTCAGCATGCCAACTATTAAACAACTTATTAGAAACACAAGACAGCCAATCAGAAATGTCACAAAATCCCCCGCTCTTCGGGGATGTCCTCAGCGTCGAGGAACATGTACTAGGGTGTATGTGCGACTCGTTCAGATCATGAACTGGAACAAAAGAAGAAACTTTTGACAGTATCAATGATCAGTACCAATGAATAGGATAGAATGGAAGAACTCCATTCACTATCTAAACAAAAAAAATACCTCTATTGTGTTGTGTATGAAATTTATGGTTTCCATTGGTAGAAATCCAATCACCTCAATTGGAGATGAGAAGCAATTCCCCATTGGTAGCAAATGGTTATCCATTAAGCGGGGAAATGGTATTTTAGAAGCGGAAAGATTATGCTCCCACTCTTGCAAGAACGGACTAACAGGGTCAGCTACCTAACCAACCTTCATAATTAAATGTCGTTACTATATGGGTAGATCTCATTGTGAAAAGACCTATTACTGGAGAGTTTATGGGTAGAGCCAAAGAGTGTGAACTGTACAAGTTACTAAATAGAGAAGGGGCTCCGGTGTATAGAAAGGACCTCACCGTTTAAAAAGTAACCATAGAAACGATGGAACCCACTATTTATTCATTTACTACTTAATTTATATTTAGTTTTACTATTTTTTGATACCGAGTATCGATATCGATACAATTTCAGATTTCGAGGCATTTCACCTCGAAAAGATAAAAAAATCGTGGTTGGGAAGGTCATAGTAGCAAAAGCCATTGGAATTTTTATTTTATACATCGGAAGAATCAGTTTTGTTATTAATAGACCAGGAGGAGGGAAAAGAATGACTGAAAGAAAAGAAATCAATTAGTTATTCATCAAAGTTTCATTTGATTCAATGACCAGAATTAGACGAGGATATATAGCTCGGAGACGTAGAACAAAAATTCGTTTATTTGCATCAACCTTTCGAGGGGCTCATTCAAGACTTACTCGAACTGTTACTCAACAGAAAATGAGAGCTTTGGTTTCTGCTCATCGGGATAGGGGCAGGCAAAAGAGAGATTTTCGTCGTTTGTGGATCGCTCGTATAAATGCAGTAATTCGTGAGAATAGGGTATCCTATAGTTATAGTCGATTAATACACGATCTGCACAAGGGGCAGTTGCTTCTTAATCGTAAAATACTTGCACAAATAGCTATATCAAATAGGAATTGTCTTTACATGATTTCCAATGAGATCATTAAATAAGGGGATTGGAAGGAATCCACCAGAATGATTTAAACGGAGTTCCCCGGAGAATGAACTCCGGGAAGGTAGAGTATAAATTACTATGATAAAATAAAGTAGTAAAAATGAACGAACACGTTTCAATAATAAAAGATTTTTATTCCCCGACTCTTTTTTGTTTCTTACGACATGACAATCCAATCTGGATTCTCTAGTTTTTGAACAAAACATCAATCTGAGTTGGGGTTCGGATTGGAATTTTGATTCAATTGAGGCGTAGGCCTATTTATTTCTGGTTCTAGGACCAGTAGTTCTAGGGGTCGACTCGGTTCTCTCAAATTGTTTCTCATTATTAAGAAAAGGTAACGAAGATAAAATACGAGCTTGTTTTATAGCAATAGTAATTAATCGTTGTTGTTTTAAGGTTAATCTATTCACTCGTCTAGATAATATTTTTCCTTGTTCACTAATAAATCGACTAATTAAACTCATGTTTCTATAATCAATTCGATCCCCCGATCCAATTGGGGGCAAACGCCTACGAAAAGATCGCTTGGATTTAAGAAAAGGTCGCTTGGATTTATCCATGGTTTATTCCTTATCTCTAAAATCCTATTTCTGAATTCGAATTCATTTTGGATCCGACCGAAATAGGATTTGATTTGTTTCTATATATTATATGTAATTTAATTTGTTCTTGTTACTGTTACTTCGAAGAGTGGCACACACGCGCTCCGTTCGATCTATTTCTTTATCTCCCCATGAATTGTATGCTTGTAACAATAGGGACAGAATTTTCTCAACTCCAATCGACTAGGCGTATTGTGTCGATTCTTTTGAGTAATATATCTGGAAATGCCCGGTGATTCCTTATTAATACCGTTTCGGACACAACTGGTACATTCCAAAATAACTCTAACTCTGACATCTTTACCCTTGGCCATGAACCTCCTTTGAATTTTGGATTCACCCAACTCTTCGATTTTCGATCCGAAACGAAGAAAAAAGTAAAAAAAAAAAAAAAAATAGAAGTTGCTAACTCGGAATCCAATTATGAAAGATTTTGTTGCAATCAATAGAGTAATAATAATAAGTAATACAACAATTTCTAACTATCAATTATTTCTAATCCTAGTACAGTATTTCATTTAAGTATCTTGTATGATTTTGTTGCCCTATACCCCATTTATTTCTATTTTCGTATTCCCTATATTATATTAATTCGAGCCTAACCTGAGTTTTACTGAGGTTGAATCCACTTTTATTCTTTCTTTTTCTGTACTTCTATATCCTAAAAAACAGAAATAAAGAAGAAAACAAAGAGAGGAAGAAGGATTAATCACAGATAATTTATTGTATCACTAATCTTCTTCATCCCTTCCCATGTCAATAACTAGAATGAAAAAAAGGGGAATGTCAACGCATCCGGGAATAAATGATTGATCTCTATCAATAGACCTGCTAAAGACCCGAACCATAGAGTACTTAGCACAGGTGCCGCGGAGAGATATGTTTTTATATCTCGCATTGAAAATTCTCCTTCTTTAATTGTAATACATATATGGTCAGATGCATATGTAGTTAAGGATCACTTGTATTTGTACGCGGAATCCCTAACAAAAATGGATATATACAACGACCCGGTAGATAAGATTTCCCTTTCCTTAAAACAGAAAAAGACGTCCCCTTCTCCCTGAGTATTACCGAAAAATATTCATTTATTTATACGTCAGGTTTCATATGTATATAATTCTTTTATTATATGTTATATGAGACAAAAAAGAAGAAATGGCAAGCGAAATTGTATATCAATGGGGGAAATAATGATGTGGA